ATGCGGTACAAGGGATTCGATTCCCCGAAGCTCGTAGCAAAAGAGCAGGTAAATAAAAGGTTTTTTAGAATTGATTTTTTTTTGATCATACATAATTGAAAACAACAATTTTGTTCTTTTGACGAACCTGATGTCGATAAATCCGCGAGTCTAGAAATTCATTTCGGCCAATTGAACCTTCTCGAACTGTTTCTTTTTAAGAACCAAAAAGATTTGGGCCAAAATAACAGATGCCAAGAAGACCAAAAGACCTTGGACACGTAATGGATCTTGAAGTACTATTTCTGCATCTCCCTGACCAAATCCACCCACATTAGGATTACTCGTTAATGGTTGATCCAATTTGATGGATTCACCCTCTGAAACAAGAACTTCTGGTCCCGGAGGGATAATATCAACCACTTCACGTCCATCCGATGGATCTGTTATGGTTATTTCATACCCCCCTTTTTCTTTTCGTATGATTTTACTTACTATGCCCGCCCCTGTAGCATTATAAACTGTATTGTTACTCTTGCTTCCGTCGGGATAAATCTGTCCCCTTCCCCTATTCCCCCCTACGTATATAGGATATTTTAAGAAGTGAACATCTTTCTTAGTAGCGGGATCGGGGGAAAGAATAGGAAAGGTGATTTCACTATATTTCTGACCGGGGACAGGCCCTATCACAAGAATATTTTGTTTATTAGGGCGATAGCTCTGAAAAGACAAATTGCCTATCTTTTCTTTCATCTCGGGAGAAATACGATCGGGAGGAGCTAATTCAAACCCCTCCGGTAAAATAAGAACAGCCCCCACATTCAAACCCCCTTTCTTACCATTAGCAAGAACTTGTTTCACTTGCTTATCATAAGGAATTCGAACAACTGCTTCAAATACAGTATCAGGGAGTACCGCCTGTGGAACCTCAATATCCACGGGCTTATTAGCTAAATGGCAGTTGGCACATACAATACGACCAGTCGCTTCTCGTGGATTTTCATAACCCTGCTGCGCAAAAATGGGATATGCACTTGAAATAGATGTCCGAGTTATGATATATATCATGAGCGATACGGAAATAGATCGAGTAATATGTTCCTTTATCCAAGAAAAAGTCTTTCTAGTTTGCATGGTCTAATCATTGATCCGAAAATTTCTACAATAAATTTGGCAGGTCTCTAGTATAGTTCCCTGTCCACGATTCTGCTATTTATTGGAATCATTTTACTAGAATACTATAGTATAAGTATACTATGAAAATGGTATGAAAATCGCCTGTTTTTAATACTTATGTAGAACTACAAAGTAAGAAACATTCTAATTGGATTAATATCGGCGGATCGTTTATCAATCATTCATTGAATGATAAATAACTACAAGTGACGGAGATACACGATTTAAATAATGAAAAATCCAATATTTAAAAATAGTATCGAGAATAACTGGAAAAGTGGAAACAAGACCAGATATAATTTGATCATTATGACCAAATCCAAAATCTTTGTAGACAGAACCAATCATTAGTTCCCAACCATGGGGTGAATGAAATCCGATACATAAATCGGTTAATAAAAGAATCAAAAAAGCTTTGACTGTATCACTTAAGTTATATAGGAATTCTTGAGTCCAAGAGTTAAGAATAACAAGTTCTTGACTACCTAAAATAGAATAACCGGTTAGAATAACAAAACAGATTAGATTTGTTGAGAAGTGCAAAATCGTATGGATACGATCCTCGTTGTGTATCTTGATTAATTGGATCGTTTCTTTGTGGATTTCTATAGGAAGCTTTTTTAGATGTGTCTCCGAGTATTCCTTGATCATTTCTTCCAAGAAGAGGATTTCCTCTAATTCGATGAACTTTTCTAGAATACTTTTTTCTTGCATATCATTCAAAAAAATTTCGGATTGACCCGTATTCGACCAACTAGTAACCCAGGATTCCATACTTTTAGTAAATGAGAGAGAAATCCACCAGGGCAGAAATACTATAGATGCAAGATACAAAAGAGGAGTGAATGCTTTCTTTTTTGCCATTTTTCACCTGTGAATTTTTAATTAACCCACTTCATTTGTCGACTCTATGTGATCCAATATTTCTTTCAAACCAAACATGAGTTCTAGACAAAGTATCAAACCTAGGAATCTATTTTATTTGTGATTTTGTTTGAATCTAGAAAGAATACAGAAATAGACTAAGACCCCACTTGGAATTCGACTGAAGAAATAATACAAAATTTTGTTTCCAGATATCTCAATTCATCAAATTCCAAACAAAACATGTGTCTCCTTTCGATCAATGAACAAAAGAAGTCCTTTAAGGAATGAATATTGTTGAGGTTTTGAGACGTAAAGAACTCTTTTTCTATAAAAATCTCCAATATTTCAAAAAAATTCCAAGGATTTTCCATAGTCAAGAATAGAATAATTGAGAGAAAGATATTGTGATGATCAAAAAATCGATTGACAAAAAGAAAAGAATTTACAAGATATGATTTATCTGCATCTAAAGTATCACTTAGTTATAGAAAAAACAAGATTCTTGTATTTTTCCCTCCTGGGGAGAAAGCATTCGTTCTTCAGCCCAATCCCTTTCTCAAAAGACTTCAATTGGTACGCGCAAGAAATAGGCCAATTCCGCGGCTTTTTGTTCAATTTCTCGTGGAGTCAAATTCTCATCAGTACGGGTCAACGGAATAGCCCCCCGGCCTCTGATGTCCATATAAAGGATACGGCGAGCATAAATACCCTCTTTAACTTCTATTCTAACGGATTGAATATCTTTTATACGGAATCGGAGGAATATGCGACGATTTTTTCCAGGAAATCCCCACCGAAAAATACACACCATTCCTTCCTTTCTATCGAATTGATCATAACCACTACCTACATTCCAGGAAATTGTGCACCACAAATAGGAACTAATAAAGAGACCTGCGATCCCGTAGAAAGACATCACGATCCCTTGTGGAAAAAAAATGACTTGCTGAGACGGAACAAAAGATATCAAATTTCTACCAAGATAACTGGAAGTTCCAACCAATAAGAATCCTAATGAACCTAAAAAAACGATAAGCGCCCAGCAAAAATTACTTAGTTTTCGAGACCCCGTTATAAGTTCTATCCATATATGTTCTGATCGCCAACTCATACTTGATCCGATTGCATTTTATTGGAATTGAGAGAATACCAAAAATGGTTTTGACTTTACTTTTTTTGTTTCCGAATGAACTTTCATCAACTAGCACTAGTTTAATGTGAACTAGCACTAGTTTGATGGGAACCTTTAGGAGTAATTCCTCAAATTGGTTAGATCTAAAATAATAACACACCCTTCCTATGATCCCAATATACAGATATACATATAGATCCGCCAACTTTACATTTTGGGTATCCAGCAGCCCTGATCTATTTCAAACTAGCTGGAATTCATTTCCCTTTACCCGTGGATCATTTTCTGCAGGCATAAGAGCTTTTTATTTTATGTTCGGCAGAAATCGCATGTTCTACCTTATTTCCCGAAATAAATATATGTGTTATGCTACAAGTCTAAGTTTCAAAAAAACGGATGAGATTGGGTCCCCTCAGATCTAAACAATCTTGTTTTTTTGAACATGAAGAAATAAAGAAGCCATTGCAATTGCCGGAAATACTAGGCCTACTAAAGGCACAAAAATAGAGGGAAATTGGAAAGTTGTCATAAAATGGGTACCTCGATTTACTATTTGTACCTGTTCTTATTTTTTTTAATATCATATTTTTTATTTATACTAATTATAATTAATAATTGTAATTAGTATGAATTCGTAGTTATTATTAATTCATTCAATTTGAAAATTCTTATTACAGATATAAGTATCTAATTGAGTATATAGAATAAGTCCAAGGAATGTAGAACTCAAAAAATGGACTTATTCGTCTATCTACATGAAAGATACATATGATAATCCATTTGATTATTTTTCTGCATTTCTTTGTGTTTTGTTCTTGTCTTCGAATTTAATATTAATAAGAGTTTCTTATAAATTATTGAAAGATTCATTAGAATGCGGCACAACCGGGATTTTTAGTGAAAATAGGATTTTCGGAGGATGAAGAAAGATACAAAACCAGAATTCGTTTTATTTGCCTAATTTCACGAAAGGAAGAACTCGTGTTTTTATCTTGTTGATAGAGACTTCTTAATTAGTAATCGGGAATCCAGGTAAAAAAAGAGTTATCCGCCACTTTTGATTCTTTCTACAATTAGATCTTAGGTCACCAAAGAAAACTGCATTCTTAGTTACTTTGATTCCGATAAGCAAACTACTTGTTTGCTACAAATAAAATAATTGAACCTAGTGCATTGAATTGGAATTCAAGGGAAAGAAGGCGTGGAGCTTAAATAACTCACTCAGAACACTTTTTAAAAGATTGCGTGGTACTATTAGGTCAAATAAGCCCTTCTGGAATAAATATTCAGAAGCTTGTGAACCTTCGGGTATCGTTTTATTCAATGTTTGTTCAATTACTCTTTTACCCGCAAATGCAATGTAGGAATTTGGTTCGGCAATAATAATATCTCCCAACATACCAAAACTAGCTGTTACCCCACCGGTAGTAGGAGATGTAAGGATTGATACATACAATAACTTTTTATTTGATTGGTAATCATATAAGGCAGACGATATTTTAGCCATTTGCATCAAGCTCAAACTTCCTTCTTGCATGCGCGCCCCCCCCGAAGCGCACACTATAATAAGAGGTATAAATTGATTGGTAGCGTACTCAATCAAACGGGTTATTTTCTCCCCGACTACGGATCCCATACTACCCCCCATAAATTTAAAATCCATAACCCCAATTGCTACGGGAATACCATTTAGTTGACCTACGCCTGTTTGAACAGCCTCGGTTAATCCTATGTTTCTTTGATAAAAATCAATACGATCTTTATAAGTCTCCTCCTCCGAATGAAATCCAATGGGATCCCCGGAGACCATGTCTTCATCCATAGGATCCCAAGTACCGGGGTCGAT